ACAAGTCACACACTCATATTCCGGAAATACAGAAACAAAGAAGTTTCGCGGTCGAACTACCAAATAAAAAAGGAATGGGCTAAAAATCAAAGACCTAACTCTTCAACTTTACTTTCTATTGAAAAGCTAGTTAGTCGGTTCTTCTGAATCTAATTCTCTAATTCATAGAAATTTGGTCCAGTAAAATGGACGAATTATAAATCTCTAAAATAATAGAGAGAAATACCGCAAATAGGGCCATTGCAATACCCATCAAAGGGGTAGTTCCCCACCCCGGAGCTACTTTACCATATTCTGAATTCAATGGTTTCAATAAATCTCCTACAACAGTTCGTCTTGGACCAGATCTAGAACTACCCTCAACGGTTTGTGTAGCCATAAATCCTATTTTTTTTTCATTGAGATCTGTTGACTTTGTATACCATTCCGCAGTAAATAAAGGATCTTATCCTATAGATCCAGATGCATTGTAGTCTTGATATTTTATAATAATGGAAACAGCAACCCTAATTGCCATCTCTATATCTGGTTTAATTGTAAGTTTTACTGGGTATGCCTTATATACTGCTTTTGGGCAACCCTCTGAACAACTAAGAGATCCATTTGAAGAACATGGGGATTAGTTGAAGTAATGAGCCCCCAATATTACGATATTGGGGCTCATTGCTTCAATTGAGATAATGGAAAATCATTTCGTCTTTTTAGTTGGAACTTTAGGGGGTTCTCTAAAAAATATAGCGAAAAAAATGATTCCTAAAGTCGAGACTAATAGGAATGTATAAACCAATGCTTCCATAGATTTGATCGTGGTTTACAATTATAGCTTTCATACCTGTTTTGGGGGGATTATCTACTGGATAAAGAAAAAGAAAGAACAAGAGTAAAAAAAATGGAATGATTGAAATCAAGATTTATATAGTTCCCTATATCAAATTAAAATGAGAACAAAAAAAGTCGAATCGAAAAGGAACAAACGAATGTTCTTTCTATCAGACTGCCTGTTTTTTTGTACTTGGATCTCCAAGTTTTTGGAATGCTCCAAATTCTACTTGAGCATCCAAATCTGGATCAATACCAGCAAAAACATCTCTGAACAAGGTTCGAGCACCATGCCAAATGTGACCGAAAAAGAAGAGCAGAGCAAAAGAAGCATGTCCAAAAGTAAACCAACCCCTTGGACTGCTACGAAAAACACCATCCGATTTTAAAGTAGCACGATCTAATTCAAAAATTTCACCCAATTGAGCACGTCGAGCATATTTTTTCACAGTAGCCGGATCACTATAACTGACTCCATTGAGTTCGCCACCATAGAATTCAACAGTTACGCCGACTTGTTCAACACTATACTTGGATTCTGCCCTTCGAAAAGGAACATCCGCTCTTACAATTCCGTCTCCGTCTACCAAAACAACCGGAAATGTTTCAAAAAAAGTAGGCATACGACGTACAAAAAGTTCACGCCCCTCTTTGTCTCTAAAGATAGGATGTCCTAACCAACCAACGGCTATTCCATCTCCATTATCCATTGAACCTGCTCTAAACAATCCCCCTTTTGCCGGGTTATTGCCGATGTAATCATAAAAAGCTAATTTTTCAGGAATTTTAGACCAAGCTTCTGATAAACTTAGGTTTTCGGCTAGCCCAGCACCAACTCTTCGATATATTTCTTGCTGGAAGTATCCCTGATCCCATTGATAACGAGTAGGACCAAATAATTCAATAGGGGTGGTTGCTGAACCATACCACATAGTTCCAGCAACAACAAAAGCTGCAAAAAATACAGCAGCGATACTACTGGAAAGTACGGTTTCAATATTTCCCATACGCAATCCTTTGTATAAACGTTGAGGTGGACGCACACTAAGATGGAAAAGGCCCGCTAATATGCCCAATGTTCCTGCTGCAATATGATGAGAGGCTATTCCCCCTGGAACAAAAGGATCAAAACCGTCCACACCCCATGCGGGATTTACGGATTGTACCCTTCCAGTTAGTCCATAAGGATCGGATACCCAGATTCCAGGACCAAACAATCCTGTTACATGAAATGCGCCAAAACCAAAACACGCCACCCCTGCAAGAAATAAATGAATTCCAAATATTTTTGGCAAATCCAAAGAGGGTTTTCCTGTACGTTCATCACAAAAGATTTCTAGATCCCAATAGACCCAATGCCAAATAGCCGCCAAAAAGCACAAGCCCGAAAACACAATATGTGCCGCGGCCACACCTTCGTAACTCCAAATACCCGGATTCGTTATAGTCCCTCCTGTAATATTCCAACCACCCCACGAATTGGTTATTCCTAAACGAGTCATGAAGGGTATAACGAACATACCTTGTCTCCACATTGGGTCAAGAACAGGGTCAGAGGGATCAAAAACTGCTAATTCATATAGAGCCATCGAACCGGCCCAACCAGCAACCAGAGCTGTATGCATTATATGGACAGAAAGTAAACGTCCGGGATCATTTAATACAACGGTATGAACACGATACCAAGGCAAACCCATGAAAATACCTCTTATATCAACAAAAAATAGACACTATGTAACTTTATTGCACTGTAAAAAACTATACTATGGACCCTCCCCTTTTAGTAAATTATCTCACATTAAAGAATTTATATTTGTTCTAGTTTTTAGTAACAATCGAACATTCTATTCGTAGGAACAAAAAGAAGCAGATCTATTCTATACCCGATAAGTAACAATACGCAATGGTGGTGGGGGGTTACTTTTTTTTATATGAGTGTTTCTATTGGATATGCGTGTTTAGATCAGTGAATGCAAACAGATGCACGAATGGCCTATTCTTCAAAACTTAACTTTATTCATTTAGTGTTATTTTTTGATTTCGGTTATCTCCGAAAGAAAAATGATTGTTAACAAAATCAACTCATTCTGTCTGCTTACGTTCTCACACCAAAGTAAAATAAACAACCTCATCATTTTCCAGTTTATGCCAATAGGTGTTCCAAAGGTACCCTTTCTAGTTCCTGGAGATGATGAGGCATCTTGGATTGACTTATACAATCGACTTTTTCAAGAAAGACTACTTTTTTTAGGTCAAGAGGTTAACAGCGAAATATCAAATCAACTTGTTGGTCTAATGGTATATCTGAGTTTAGAGGACAAGAACAAAGATTTGTATCTGTTTATTAATTCTCCGGGCGGAGAGGTAATATCTGGAATGGCAATTTTTGATACTATGCAATTTGTAGAAGCAGAAGTACAGACAGTATGCGTAGGATTAGCCGCTTCAATGGGATCTCTTCTTTTGGTAGGAGGAGAAATTACCAAACGTTTAGCATTCCCTCACGCTTGGCGCCAATGATTCTTATTTGTACAAAAAAAGCAGACTATGCCTACGCCAATATTAAGTAAAAAAAGCATGGCACTTCGAGTTCGATATGAAAAAATTATTTTTTTTTTCAAAACCATTAGATTATATATCGAAAGAGTAGTATGAAAAAGGGGTTTTTGCGATTTTATCTGATCTATCAGGAGCCTCTTTTAGTGTCACAATCTTTTTTTGTTTTCAGTTTTCACACCAGAAAACTTTTAACACTATTTTATAAAAGAATAAAAAAACAATATTTTGTTAACTTATCTGAAAAAAAAGAAACTTTGGGATTGCTGAATAAAAAACTACACAAAATAAAAGAGCAACGGAATCATCACAGTCTTTTAAAAATATTCTCAAACAAAAAAGAAGGGTGGTTATTGGATTATTTACTGATCTGGGTCTGATAGACTCGGTATATTTTGTATTTCTTCAATAGAAGGTCAAAATCTATTTCATATTCATAGTAAAGCCGTATGCTATATAAAAAATCAAAAAGATGCCTGCCTGTACGGCTTTCAATTTTTTAATTTGTTTTTTCTTATTTATATGCCTTACCTTAATAATTAACGATTAGGAGAAACCTTTATTATGTTATACTCTCAGGGTAATGATCCATCAACCTGCGAGTTCGTTTTATGAAGGACAAACAGTAGAATGTATGCTGGAAGCGAATGAATTACTGAAAATGCGCAAAACTATGACAAATATTTATGCACAAAGAACAGGTAAACCTTCATGGCAGATATCCAAAGACATGGAAAGGGATCTTTATATGTCAGCAGAAGAAGCCCAAGCTTACGGAATTATTGATATGGTTGCGGATTCTATGTGAATAAAAAGTGAATAAAAAATGAGCAGAAAGGATTCTGCATAAATACACATTTTGAGATTTTCTTTTTAATCATCTTCCCAACCCGATTTAATAGAATCTAAACAATTCATAATTATCGGGTTAGGATTGATCTAAACCAGCTAATTATATATATGACTCACCATGCCAACTATAAAACAACTTATTAGAAACACAAGACAGCCAATCCGAACTGTCACAAAATCTCCCGCTCTTCGGGGATGCCCTCAGCGCCGAGGAACATGTACTAGGGTGTATGTGCGACTCGTTTAGATCATAGACTAAAATAGAAAAATATATTCTATTCTATTGTGTATAAAATTTATGGTTTCGATTGGTGCAAACCGAATCACCTTAATTTGCAATTTAAGCTGAAAAAGACTTTCCCATTGGTAACAAATAGTTATCCATTAAGCGGGAAAAATCCAATTTCAAATAAACAAAAATTTTGCCCTAAATTTTGCAATAACGGACTAATAGGGTCAACTACCCAGTTAATCTTCATACTTAAATACCGTTACTGTATAGCTAGATTTCGTTGTGAAAGACCTATTACTAGATATTTCATGGGTAGAGCCCATAAGTGTGAACTGTACAAGTTCACAATAACATTGATTAAATGGAGATTCAATGAAGGAAGGGGCTCCGGTGTATAGAGAGGACCTCACCGTTTAAAAAGTAAATCATAGAAACGATGTAACCCACCATTTTTTTGTCTATTTCTATTTAATTTACTATGTTTTTTTGAATACCTAGTATCAATAGAATTTCTTATTTATAGCTAAAATACTTAGAAAAAAATAAAAAAATCGTGGTTGGGAAGGTTATAGTAGCAAAAGCCATTGGAATTTTTATTTTATACATTGGAAGAATCCATTTTGTTATTAATAGACTAGGAAGGATAAAAGAATAACAGAAAGAAAAAAATAAAATAGTTATTCATCAAAGTCTCATTTATTCAATGACTAGAATTAAACGAGGATCTATTGCTCGAAAACGTAGGACAAAAATTCGTTTATTTACATCAAGCTTTCGCGGAGCTCATTCAAAACTTACTCGAACTATGTCGCAACAGAAAATAAAAGCTTTGGTTTCGGCTCATCGTGATAGAAAAAGGAAAAAAAGGGATTTTCGCAGTTTGTGGATCACTCGAATAAATGCAATAATTGGCCAGAATAAACAAAACGTATACTATATTTATAGTAATTTAATGTATAATCTGTACAAGAGACAATTGCTTCTTAATCGTAAAATAGTTGCACAAATAGCTATATTAAAGGGGAATTGTCTTTTTATGATTGCGAATGAAATCATAAAAAAATAAGAATTCCCCGGAGACGGAACTCCGGGAAGGAGGGACAATAGAAGACATTTGTATAATAGAATTCATATGACAAAGTTCTCAAAATAAATAAACAACCGCGCTCAATAAAAAAATGTATTCTTCTTCACCTATTATCTTTTTTCTTACAACGCAACAACCTCAATTGGATTGTTGTTTTTTTCAAAAAAAAAATATCAATCCGCATTAAATTTGAGTTTCGATTCAAAATTGAATTAAATTGAAGAGTAACGTAACTCTATTTTTTTTTTTTTTTAAGAACAGTAGTAGTAGTTCTACTAATTGACTCACTTTTTTCATATTTTTTTTTTTCATTATTAACAAAAGGTAATGAATTAACAAAAGGTAACAAAGATAAAATACGAGCTTGTTTTATAGCAATCGTAATTAATCGTTGTTGTTTTAATGTCAATCTATTCACGCGTCTAGATAATATTTTTCCTTGTTGACTAATAAATCGATAAAGTAAACTCATGTTTTTATAATCAATTCGATCCCCCGATTGGATCGGGGACAAACTCCTACGAAAAGATTGCTTGGATTTAAGAAAGAGTCGCTTAGATTTATCCATGGTTTGTTTATTCCTATACCGAAAATCCCATTTGTTATAAAAAAGGATTTGTTTTATTTATATTCTTATTTTTTTGTAATAGATATTTTTTTTATAAGGAAATATATATATGCTATATAATGGTATATGTATATAAATTGATTTCATGTTATGTTATATAATGTTATATATATAATATAATTTATATGTTATATATCTATAAATTAGATATCTAATTTATAGAATAGATCTTCTATATGAAATTTAATTTTTCATCTACGTGACACACAAGCAATACATTTTCTCTATTTCTTTATCTCTGCATGAATCGTATGTTTGCAACAAAAGGGACAGAATTTTCTCAATTCCAATCGACTCGGCGTGTTGTGTCGATTCTTTTGAGTAATATATCGAGAAATACCCCTTGATTCCTTATTAACACTCTTTTTATCACAACTGGTACATTCCAAAATAATTGTTATTCGGATATCTTTACCCTTAGCCATGAACCTCCTTTGGTTTTTTTTTGATTCACTTAACTCTTCGATTTTTAGATTCGAAGGGAAAAAGAAAAAAGGAACGAAAAAAGTATAAATTGATAATTCAAAATCAAATTATGAAAGATTTTGTTCCAATTAATTTTATATAGTACAGTAATAATTAAGTAATACAATGATTTCGAACTATATTTCCCATCACAGTCCAGTATTTCGTTTTTCATCTAAGTATCTTGTATGATATTATTGCCCCTACCCTAGCATTACAATTCCATTTTCGTTCTTACTCTATTATAAATAGCAATGGAATTGAAGTATTAATTCAATTCCATTGAAACCTGGTAAAAATTCCGAATTTCACTGAGGCCAAACCCACCTCTCTTCTTTCCTCTTTTTTTCGAACTTATTCTAGTCTAATTAGAAAAAAACAAACAAAGAGGGATTTAATCACATATATTTTATTGGATCTCGAATCTTCGTCACCCCTTCCCGTTCCGTGTCAATAATTAGAATTAAAAAAAGGGGAATGTCAATGCATCCGGGAATAAACGATTGATTTCTATCAAGAGACCCGCTAGAGCCGCGAACCATAGAGTACTTGCCACTGGTGCCACAGAGAGGTATGTTTTTAGATCTCGCATTTCAAATTCTCCTTGGTTTTTTCTTGTAATTTGTAATACATAATTACATATAGGAATATGATCAAATGTTTCTTTTTTAATAGTAATAAACCACTTGCATTTGTCGGGGGGAGTCCGAATTCAAATTGAATTGTACAAGGATTAATTAGATATTTTTTTATAGACTATTTTGTTTTTTTCTAGTTTTATTTCAATTATTATTATAATATAATAACTATATTATTCTGAATTTTTTGAAATTATGAATTTGATTATATTAAAAGAATATT